ATAAATCCTAATGACTCATTGGATGGGATGGCGGAACAGACCAGGAACCTATTTCATTTAAGTGACGTGAATAAAGCAGAAAAGAGTCAATTTTCGCCCGCGAAACATTCATTTAATTGAAAATGGATTCGACATTTTTTCCATTAGTGCATTATGCATTATATCATACATTATATATAAATAATATTATTTATATTGAAATAATATTATTTTATTTGATAATTATTTGCTAATTTATCATTTTATTTTATATTTATAATTTATTTTATATTTATAAAAATTTCATATAATTTCCAATTATATAGAATTTGACATTAAAATTTAATAAATTGAATAATATTTCATTTTATTAATAATAAAATTTATTCTAATTGAATAATGGAATTATTTAATTATATTGAATGAAAATGCGGTGTTAAATTAAAATTAACAAATTAGCATAAATACATTCTAAATAATTTAACTATAAAAAAAATTCTAAATTAAGTAATAATAAAAATGATATTATATATATTGCAATCAATAAAAATAAAAGTGAAATTTGTAATAAATAGAATGTCATATAAAATATATCTTATAGTTTTATAGCTTTATTTACTATGTAATATCAATAAATCCCATTATTTCGTGTATTATTCAGAAAATTTATGTGTATCCATAATGTATATAATATTATGGAATCCTTTATATTGAATTGTTTCTTCTTTCGTTTCGCGAGGAGCCGGATGAGAAGAAACTCTCATGTCCGGTTCTGAAGTAGAGATGGAATAGAAAAATAACCATCAACTATAACCCCAAAAGAACCAGATTCCGTAAACAACATAGAGGAAGAATGAAAGGAACATCTTATAGAGGCAATCATATTAGTTTTGGAAGATACGCTCTTCAAGCACTTGAACCCTCTTGGATCACAGCTAGACAAATAGAAGCCGGGCGAAGAGCAATTAGCCGATATGCGCGTCGTGGTGGAAAAATATGGGTACGTTTATTTCCCGATAAACCCGTTACACTAAGACCTGCAGAGACACGTATGGGTTCGGGAAAGGGATCTCCCGAATATTGGGTATCTGTTGTTAAACCAGGTCGAATACTTTATGAAATAGGGGGGGTATCCGAAAATGTCGCCAGAACAGCTATGTTACTAGCTGCGTCCAAAATGCCTATACGAACTCAATTTATTATTGAGGGATAGAATAGAAATGTAGAACCAAAGAAAGGGGTATTAGAAATGCAAAAAATATAATTATGGGTTTATTTCTGGACAGATAATATTTCTTTTCTTCATCCTTTGCATTGAAAGAGTAGATAAAAAATGATATGATTCAACCTCAGACCCTTTTGAATGTAGCGGATAATAGCGGAGCTCGAGAATTGATGTGTATTCGAATCTTAGGAGCTAGTAATCGCCGATATGCTAATATTGGTGACGTTATTGTTGCTGTAATCAAAGAAGCAGTGCCAAATATGCCACTTGAAAGATCAGAAGTTATTAGAGCTGTAATTGTACGCACGCGTAAAGAACTCAAGCGTGAAAACGGTATGAGAATAAGATATGATGACAATGCAGCAGTTGTCATTGATCAAGAAGGAAATCCAAAAGGGACTCGAGTTTTTGGTGCAATCGCGAGGGAATTGAGAGAATTGAATTTCACAAAAATCGTCTCATTAGCTCCAGAAGTATTATAGTACTAGATTAAATTATGATTATGCTAGAGCTAGAGTAAGTAAAATGTCTGAAATAGAGAAAAAAATAGTAGATTGTGTCTGAAGCATATACTTTTTCTTATGAATTCCAAAATAAACACGTTGATTATATCAAAATGAGGAGGCAACTATAATTTATAGTTCATCATGGGTAGGGACACCATTGCTGAAGTACTAACTTCTATCAGAAATGCTGAGATGAATAAAAAAGGAACGGTTCGAGTAGCATCCACTAATATCACCGAAAACATTGTTAAAATACTTCTCCAAGAAGGTTTTATTGAAAACGTTAGAAAACATCGAGAAAATAATAAAAATTTCTTGGTTTCAACCCTGCGACATAAAAGAACTAGGAAAATAATATATAAAACAGTTTTGAAGCGTATCAGCCGACCTGGTCTACGAATTTATTCCAATTCTCAACGAATTCCTAGGATTTTGGGCGGAATGGGAATTGCTATTCTTTCTACTTCTCAAGGTATAATGACAGATCGAGAAGCTCGCCTAAAAGGAGTTGGAGGAGAAATTTGGTGTTATATATGGTGATACTTTTTCTATCGTATCCTAATTATTTTTCTAACTTCACTGTTGTGAAAATAAAAAAAGAGGAAAAGTAAGCTTGATCTTATTAAGCAGCAAAAAATCAATGGATTAGGGTATTTTTTTTTTTAATTTAATTCATGCAGATACAATTCCAAGTTCAACCAAAAAAAGAAAGTAAACTTTTTTTATTTCAAAGAATAGATTCAGAATAGAATTAAGATAAGGAATCATAAATATGAAAATAAGGGCTTCT